GTTAATGTAGCTTATGATAAAGCAAGGCACTGAAAATGCCTAGATGAGTATCCTACTCCATAAACACAAAGGTTTGGTCCTGGCTTTTTTATTAATTATAAGCAAGATTATACATGCAAGAGTCATCATACCTGTGAGAATGCCCTACAAATCTATACAGATCTAAAGGAGCTGGTATCAAGCACACTAACAGTAGCTCACAACACCTTGCTTTGCCACACCCCCACGGGACACAGCAGTAATCAAAATTAAGCTATAAACGAAAGTTTGACTAAGCTATGCTATATTGATAAAGGGTTGGTAAATCTCGTGCCAGCCACCGCGGTCATACGATTAACCCTAATTAATAAAACCCGGCGTAAAGAGTGTTAAAATTAAACAAAAATAAGATTAATCTCCGCCTAAGTCGTAAAAAACATCAGGTAGAAGTAAACCCATTAACGAAAGTAATCTTAACAAACATGAAAACACTAAAGCTGAAACCCAAACTGGGATTAGATACCCCACTATGTTCAGCCATAAACACAAATATTTCAATAACAAAAATATTCGCCAGAGAACTACTAGCAACAGCTTAAAACTCAAAGGACTTGGCGGTGCTTTAAACCCATCTAGAGGAGCCTGTTCTATAATCGATAAACCCCGATAAACCTTACCACTTCTCGCTAATTCAGTCTATATACCGCCATCTTCAGCAAACCCCCACAGGGAGATAAAGTAAGCACAACTACTATCATAAAAACGTTAGGTCAAGGTGTAACCAATGAAGTGGAAAGAAATGGGCTACATTTTCTTTCACAAGAACACATAAAACAGCAATCTTTATGAAATTCAAAGATTTAAGGAGGATTTAGTAGTAAATTAAGAATAGAGAGCTTAATTGAACTAGGCCATAAAGCACGCACACACCGCCCGTCACCCTCCTCAAATATACACTCAAATTTACACAATTCCAAAATACGAGAGGAGATAAGTCGTAACAAGGTAAGCATACTGGAAAGTGTGCTTGGAAGAACAAAGTATAGCTTAACTAAAAGCACCCGGCCTACACCCGGGAGATCTCAAATAAACTGATTGCTTTGAACTAACTCTAGCCTAACCCCCCCCCCCAAAGCCCAAATATAATTCAAAACAATAAGATAAAACATTCACAATAAAAAGTATAGGAGATAGAAATTTATATAAGCGCTATAGAAATAGTACCGTAAGGGAAAGATGAAAGAATAATAAAAGTAAAAAGTAGCATAGATTAAACCTAGTACCTTTTGCATAATGAATTAACTAGACAAAACTTGACAAAAAGAACTTAAGTCAAAAACCCCGAAACCAAACGAGCTACTTTTAAACAGCTAAAATATTTGAGCAAACTCGTCTATGTAGCAAAATAGTGAGGAGATTTAAAAGTAGAGGTGAAAAGCCAACCGAGCTTGGAGATAGCTGGTTATCCAAATAAGAATTTTAGTTCAGCTTTAAGATTTTTTCCTAAAACATTAAAATTTTAATGAAATCTTAAATGTTAAATTAAGGAGGGACAGCTCCTTAAATAAGGATACATCCTTAAGCAGAGGGTAAAAAACTTACCTACCATAGTAGGCCTAAAAGCAGCCATCAATTAAGAAAGCGTTCAAGCTCAACAAAATAACTAACAATATCCCTAAAACACACAACAATCCCCTGCAAAACAATTGGATTAATCTATAAAAATATAGAAGAGACAATGTTAGTATTAGTAATTAGAATTATTTCTCCTTGCACAGGCCTAAGTTAAACAACCTAACCAGTTAACAACTTTGTAATAAACATACCCAACAGGTTAAATATAAAAAAAATTGTCAACCCGACTCAGGAGTGCAACAAAGGAAAGACTAAAACAAGAAAAAGGAACTCGGCAAACATAAACCCCGCCTGTTTACCAAAAACATCACCTCTAGCATCACAAGTATTAGAGGCACTGCCTGCCCAGTGACATCCTAATGTTAAACGGCCGCGGTATTCTGACCGTGCAAAGGTAGCATAATCACTTGTTCTTTAAATAAGGACTAGTATGAAAGGCTAAACGAGGGTTTAACTGTCTCTTTCTTATAGTCAATGAAATTGACCTCTCCGTGAAGAGGCGGAGATTATAAAATAAGACGAGAAGACCCTATGGAGCTTAAATTAAATAATTCATTTTACTACTACAAACAATCAACAAGAGATAAAAAGAAAATTATGAATTAACTATTTTGGTTGGGGTGACCTCGGAGTAAAACCAAACCTCCGAATGATATTAACTTAGACACACAGGTCAAAGATATATTCATAAATTGACCCAGAAAAAATCTGATCAACGAACCAAGTTACCCTAGGGATAACAGCGCAATCCTATTATAGAGTTCATATCGACAATAGGGTTTACGACCTCGATGTTGGATCAGGACACCCAAATGGTGCAACCGCTATTAAAGGTTCGTTTGTTCAACGATTAAAGTCCTACGTGATCTGAGTTCAGACCGGAGTAATCCAGGTCGGTTTCTATCTATTGAATATTTCTCCCAGTACGAAAGGACAAGAGAAATAAGGCCTATAGATCACCTATGCCTTAGTAGCAAAGAAATGATATTATATCAATTTCTTAGCTACTAATAACCCATAACCCACGATAAGGGTTTGTTAAGGTGGCAGAGCCCGGTAATTGCATAAAACTTAAAACTTTACCATCAGAGGTTCAACTCCTCTCCTTAACACTCATGTACTTAATTAATTTTATCCTAATGATTATCCCCATTCTTCTGGCTATGGCATTCCTCACTCTATTAGAGCGTAAGATATTAGGATATATACAACTACGAAAAGGCCCTAACATAGTAGGCCCTTACGGCGTACTACAACCAATAGCAGACGCACTAAAACTATTCATCAAAGAGCCCTTACACCCCTCCACATCATCCATACTACTATTTACCATCGCACCATCTTTAGCCTTAACCCTTGCCCTCTCCATATGAATCCCCATACCTATGCCACATTCTCTAATTAACATAAACCTAGGTGCCCTATTCATCCTAGCCACATCCAGCCTAGCTGTCTACTCCATTCTATGGTCTGGATGAGCATCAAATTCTAAATACGCACTATTCGGAGCCCTACGGGCCGTAGCACAAACTATTTCTTACGAAGTCACCCTAGCTATTATCCTTCTATCAGTCCTACTACTTAACGGAACCTTTACGCTGCCAACTCTAATAATAACCCAAAAAAACATCTGACTTGTACTTCCCACCTGACCTCTAGCTATAATATGATTTGTTTCCACTCTAGCAGAAACAAATCGAGCACCTTTTGACCTAACAGAGGGTGAATCAGAACTAGTCTCTGGTTTTAACGTAGAATATGCAGCAGGACCCTTCGCCCTCTTCTTTATAGCCGAGTACATAAATATTTTACTAATAAATGCCCTAACCACTGTTATTTTTCTAAACTCCATAATAACAATTACATACCCAGAGCTCCACACAATAAACTTTATAATCAAAACATTATTCTTAACAACTCTTTTTCTATGAGTTCGAGCTTCCTACCCCCGATTCCGCTATGATCAACTTATACACCTATTATGAAAAAATTTCCTTCCACTTACACTAGCACTCTGCATATGACATATTTCCATACCAATCTTCCTATCCAGCATTCCACCTCAATCAATCTAGAAATATGTCTGAAAAAGAGTTACTTTGATAGAGTAAATTATAGAGGTTTAAACCCTCTTATTTCTGAAATAATAGGAATTGAACCTAACCTAGAGAGCTCAAAACTCCCTGTGCTACCCATACACTATATCCCATTAGTAAGGTCAGCTAATCAAGCTATCGGGCCCATACCCCGAAAATGTTGGTATAACCCCTTCCCGTACTAATCAACATCACAACAATAACAATCATTTACACCACCCTTATTACAGGCACATTAATCACTTTAATTAGCTCTCATTGATTATTAATATGAATTGGATTAGAACTAAGCATAATATCCATCATCCCTATCCTTATAAACAAAACTAATCCCCGATCAACAGAAGCTGCAACAAAATATTTCCTCACACAAGCAACAGCATCAATAATTTTACTTATATCAATCATCACAACAATAATATATTCAGGACAATGATCTATTATTCACTCCAATAACCCTATCATTTCACTAGCCCTAACACTATCTCTAATCATAAAACTAGGCCTAGCTCCATTCCACTTCTGAGTAGCAGAAGTTACACAAGGAACATCTCTAATGTCAGGGATAGTTCTACTAACATGACAAAAAATTGCACCACTATCAATCCTAATACAAATAACCCCAACAATTAACCAACCACTAATCATCAGCTCGGCATTAATATCAACACTGTTAGGGGGATGAGGGGGCCTAAATCAAACACAACTACGAAAAATCATAGCATATTCTTCAATTGCCCATATAGGGTGAATATTAGTAGTAATAAACCTCATGCCTTCAATCTCCTTGTTTAATTTAATACTATACATTATACTAACCATCTCATTATTCACAGCTTTCTACACAAATAACAATCTTACCACACTATCACTATCCCACGTATGAAGCACAGCCCCTCCCACCATCATCATTATCCTACTAAACCTATTATCATTAGGAGGCCTACCTCCTCTAATAGGATTCGCCCCAAAATGAATTATTATCCAAGAGATAGTAAAGAATAACAATATCATAACCCCTCTACTCATAACAATAACAGCTTTGCTAAGCCTTTACTTCTACATTCGACTAACTTACTCAACTACACTAACCCTATTTCCAACTACAAACAACATAAAAACCAAATGATATTTATACAATAAAAAAACAACAACAATTTTAGCCCCTATAACCATATTATCCACCATAACTCTCCCTCTAACACCCCTTTTACTTACCTTAAATTAAGGAGATTAGGTTAAACAGACCAAGAGCCTTCAAAGCCCTAAGTAAATAAAATAATATTTATCTCCTGATAAGGATTGCAAGCTCATAAGCCCACATCTTCTGTATGCAAAACAAACACTTTAATTAAGCTAAACCCTTCTAGGTTGGTGGGACATTAACCCACGAATAATTAGTTAACAGCTAAACACCCTAAACAACTGGCTTCAACCTACTTCTCCCGCCCTAAAAAGAAAAAGGAGGGCGGGAGAAGCCCCGGCAGGTTTGAAGCTGCTCCTTTGAATTTGCAATTCAATATGAATAATCACCTCAAAGCTTATTGGTAAGAAAAGGGATGCAACCTTTATCTTTAGATTTACAGTCTAATGCTTATCATTCAGCCACCCTACCTATGTTTATTAATCGATGGTTATTTTCCACTAATCATAAAGATATTGGCACCTTGTATCTTTTATTTGGCGCTTGAGCTGGGATAGTAGGGACTGCTTTAAGCCTGCTAATTCGCGCAGAACTAGGACAACCAGGAGCCCTATTAGGAGATGATCAGATCTACAATGTCATTGTAACCGCTCATGCATTTGTTATAATCTTCTTCATGGTGATGCCAATTATAATTGGGGGGTTCGGGAATTGATTAGTTCCTTTAATAATTGGAGCCCCTGATATAGCCTTCCCACGAATAAACAACATGAGCTTCTGACTTCTGCCCCCATCATTTCTACTTCTTCTCGCATCCTCTATAGTAGAAGCCGGGGCTGGCACGGGCTGAACAGTTTACCCCCCGTTAGCTGGAAATCTAGCTCATGCAGGGGCTTCTGTTGATTTAACAATTTTCTCTCTTCACTTAGCAGGGGTATCTTCCATCTTAGGAGCTATTAATTTCATTACAACTATTATTAACATAAAACCGCCAGCTTTAACACAATACCAGACTCCTTTATTTGTTTGATCCGTTTTAATTACAGCCGTACTTCTTCTCCTCTCATTACCTGTTTTAGCTGCTGGAATCACAATATTATTAACAGACCGCAACCTAAACACAACTTTCTTCGACCCTGCTGGTGGAGGAGACCCAATTCTCTATCAACACTTATTCTGATTCTTTGGTCACCCTGAAGTGTATATCTTAATTCTTCCTGGCTTTGGAATAATTTCCCATATTGTAACATACTACTCAGGAAAAAAAGAACCTTTTGGTTATATGGGTATGGTTTGAGCTATAATGTCAATTGGTTTCCTAGGGTTTATTGTATGAGCACACCACATGTTTACAGTAGGTATAGATGTTGATACACGAGCATACTTTACATCCGCTACAATAATCATTGCCATTCCTACAGGAGTAAAAGTATTTAGTTGACTGGCAACACTGCATGGAGGTAACATTAAATGATCCCCCGCTATACTATGAGCCCTAGGGTTTATTTTCCTATTTACTGTAGGTGGTCTCACAGGTATTGTCTTAGCTAATTCTTCTTTAGATATCGTACTGCATGACACCTATTATGTTGTAGCACACTTCCATTATGTGTTATCAATAGGCGCCGTCTTTGCAATTATAGGGGGGTTTGTTCATTGATTTCCCCTATTTTCAGGCTATACCCTAAATCAAACATGAGCTAAAATTCATTTCTTCATTATATTTGCAGGAGTCAATATCACCTTCTTCCCACAACACTTCTTAGGTTTATCAGGAATACCTCGACGATACTCAGATTATCCAGACGCATATACATTCTGAAACACAGTATCTTCAATAGGCTCATTCATCTCCTTAACCGCTGTAATAGTAATAATTTTTATGGTTTGAGAAGCCTTCGCTTCCAAACGAGAAGTTACAATAACTGAACTGACCCTAAACAACCTAGAATGACTTCATGGCTGCCCCCCTCCCTACCATACATTCGAAGAGCCTGCTTATATTAAAATTTAACCACAAGAAAGGAAGGAATCGAACCCCCAAAGACTAGTTTCAAGCCAACCCCATAACCTCTATGACTTTCTTTACCGAGTTTAGATATTAGTAAAAACATTACATAACTTTGTCAAAGTTATATTACTGGTTTAACCCCTGTATATCTTTATGGCTTATCCATATGAGCTAGGATTTCAAGATGCTACATCTCCTATTATAGAAGAGTTACTTCACTTTCATGATCACACCCTTATAATCGTATTTTTAATTAGCACTCTAGTATTATACCTTATTTCTCTCATATTAACAACAAAGTTAACACACACTAGTACTATGGATGCTCAAGAAGTAGAAACTATTTGAACAATCCTTCCTGCTATTATTTTAATTATAATTGCTCTGCCATCATTACGAATTTTATATATAATGGACGAAATCAATAATCCTTTGTTGACAGTAAAAACCATAGGCCACCAATGATATTGAAGTTACGAATATACAGATTACGAAGAGCTAAACTTTGACTCCTATATAACCCCTACAACAGACCTAAATCCAGGCGAACTTCGACTACTTGAAGTAGACAATCGAGTTGTTCTCCCAATAGAAATACCAGTGCGCATATTAATCTCATCCGAAGATGTTTTACACTCATGAGCCATCCCATCATTAGGATTAAAAACTGACGCTATCCCAGGGCGACTAAATCAAACAATCCTAACCTCCTCTCGTCCTGGTTTATTTTACGGCCAATGCTCAGAAATCTGCGGCTCCAATCATAGTTTTATGCCTATTGTCATTGAAATAGTAACTTTAAAAGCATTCGAAAACTGATGCTCTTCAATACTATAAGCCACTGTGAAGCTAAATAGCATTAACCTTTTAAGTTAAAGATTGAGAAATAAACTCTCCACAGTGAAATGCCACAACTAGACACATCCACATGATTCATTGTTATTATCTCCATGTTTATTACACTATTTATTATTTTCCAACTAAAAACCCTAGCCCACCAATTTCCTATTAACCCCCAGTCTACCTATTTAAACCAGACAAAACAAAATACACCTTGAGAAGAAAAATGAACGAAAACTTATTTGCCTCTTTCATAACACCTAGCCTAATAGGCATCCCTATTGCAATACTCATCATTATATTTCCAACTATTATATTCCCTAGCCCTAATCGACTAATCAATAATCGAACTATCACAATTCAACAATGATTAATTAAATTAGTTTTAAAACAAATAATACTAATTCATAGCAATAAAGGACGAACCTGATCTCTTATGTTAATTACACTGATTCTATTTATCGGAACAACTAATTTACTAGGACTCCTTCCCCACTCCTTCACCCCTACAACTCAACTATCTATAAACTTAGGCATAGCAATTCCTCTATGAGCAGGAGCTGTATTACTAGGATTCCGTCACAAAACAAAAACATCTTTAGCCCATTTCCTCCCCCAGGGCACACCAATTATCCTTATTCCAATACTAGTTGTGATTGAAACAATTAGCCTTTTCATTCAACCCATAGCTCTGGCAGTCCGTCTTACTGCTAACATTACTGCTGGTCATTTATTAATACATTTAATTGGAGGAGCAACCTCAGTTCTATCCTCCATTAGCACTCCTATCGCACTTACCACATTCATTATTCTACTACTATTAACAATACTAGAGTTCGCTGTAGCCTTGATTCAGGCATACGTTTTCACACTACTAGTAAGCCTTTATCTACATGATAATACTTAATGACCCATCAAACACACCCATATCATATAGTCAACCCTAGTCCTTGACCCCTTACAGGAGCTCTCTCAGCCCTTCTACTTACCTCAGGCCTTGTCATATGATTTCATTTTAACTCCACCACATTACTCTCTCTAAGTATATTAACCAACATATTAACCATATATCAATGATGACGCGATGTAGTGCGAGAAGGAACATATCAAGGCCACCATACATCGACAGTCCAAAAAGGCCTCCGTTACGGAATAATCCTGTTCATTATCTCAGAAGTATTTTTCTTCTCCGGGTTTTTCTGAGCTTTTTACCATTCTAGCCTAGCCCCTACCCCTGAGCTAGGAGGATACTGACCTCCCACAGGAATCAACCCCCTCGATCCGCTAGAAGTACCACTACTAAATACATCAGTTCTACTAGCTTCTGGCGTCTCAATCACCTGAGCCCACCATAGTCTAATAGAAGGAAACCGTAAACAAATGACTCAAGCCCTTGCAATCACAATTGCCCTAGGAACTTATTTTACACTACTTCAAATATCAGAATATTTCGAAGCCCCTTTTACCATTTCCGACGGAATTTATGGCTCAACATTTTTTGTAGCCACAGGATTTCATGGATTACACGTAATTATTGGCTCAACATTTCTTCTTACCTGTTTATTACGACAACTCTACTTCCACTTTACTTCAAAACACCACTTCGGTTTTGAAGCTGCAGCCTGATATTGACACTTCGTAGACGTAGTATGATTATTCCTATATGTATCAATTTACTGATGAGGATCATGTCTTCTTAGTATAAATAGTACTACTGACTTCCAATCAGTAAGACCTGTATCAATGACGGGAGAAGATAATAAATCTCATTATATCCATTACAATTAATTATCTATTAACTTTTATTTTAATTACTATTGCATTTTGATTACCTCAACTTAATATTTATACAGAAAAAGCTAGTCCTTACGAATGTGGCTTTGACCCCACAGAAATCACACGCCTACCTTTCTCTATAAAATTCTTCCTAATCGCAATTACATTTCTCTTATTTGACCTAGAAATTGCCCTTCTACTCCCCCTTCCGTGAGCCTTCCAATCCATTAAACTCAACATAACAACATGAATTTCTATAGCACTGATCCTAATCTTATCCTTAGGGTTAACTTATGAATGATTACAAAAGGGTCTAGAGTGAACTGAATATAGCAGTTAGTTTAATAAAAACAAATGATTTCGACTCATTAAATTATGTTTAAATCCATAACTGCTAAAATGACTTCCATTTTATTTAACACAATTACAGCCTTTGCCGTATCATTTATAGGAGTAATAATCTACCGATCACATATAATATCCTCACTCTTATGCTTAGAAGGAATAATATTATCACTATTTATTTTAGGCACTACCACCATATTAAACCTTCAACACACGTCATCTTTCTCCATACCCATTATACTACTTGTATTCGCTGCCTGCGAAGCAGCCGTAGGTCTAGCACTACTTGTTATAATTTCAAACACATATGGAATTGATTACGTACAAAACTTAAACTTATTACAATGCTAAAAATTATTATTCCAACAGCTATACTTATCCCTACTGTCTGGTTATCCAAACCATCAATAATGTGAATCAACTCCACATCTTACAGTATACTAATCGCACTAATCAGTCTAACATACTTAAATAAACCCGACACATCCAACACAAACTACTCCTTAATATTCTTCTGCGACTCCCTATCATCACCATTATTAGTTCTAACAACATGACTTCTTCCCCTAATAATCATTGCAAGCCAATTTCACCTAAAAAACGAAACAAAAACTCGAAAAAAACTATACATTTCTTTACTAATTTCCCTTCAAATATTCCTCACTCTCACATTCTCAGCAACAGAAATAATTATATTCTACATTTTATTTGAAACCACATTAATCCCAACCCTAATTATCATTACACGTTGAGGTAATCAGACTGAACGTATAAAAGCAGGATTATATTTCCTTTTCTATACACTAATTGGCTCATTACCTTTGCTAATTTCACTAATTTATATACAAAACCAACTAGGATCATTAAATATCCTACTATTTAATTACTACAACCATTATATCCCTCACAACTGGTCTAATAATTTATTGTGACTAGCCTGTATTATAGCATTCATAATTAAACTACCTCTTTATGGCCTTCATCTCTGACTACCTAAAGCACACGTAGAGGCTCCCATTGCAGGATCAATAGTGCTTGCAGCCATTTTACTAAAGCTTGGAGGTTATGGAATAATACGAATTTCACAATTACTTGAACCCCTAGCAAACCACATAGCCTACCCTTTTATTTTATTATCATTATGAGGAATAATTATAACTAGCTCTATTTGTCTTCGTCAAACAGACCTAAAATCTCTCATCGCTTACTCATCTGTAAGTCACATAGCACTAGTAATCATTGCTATCCTAATTCAAACTCCATGAAGTTTTATAGGAGCTACAACACTCATAATTGCACATGGTCTAACTTCCTCATTACTCTTCTGTCTAGCTAATTCTAATTATGAACGAGTACATAGCCGAACACTATTGCTAGCCCGCGGATTACAAATATTATTCCCACTAATAAGCTTATGATGAATTATTGCAAGCCTAACCAACCTAGCACTTCCCCCTACCATTAACTTAATCGGAGAATTATTAATCATTGTATCAAGCTTCTCATGATCCCACCTTACAATTATCCTAACTGGACTTAATGTATTAATTACTGCTTTATACACCTTATTCATACTAACCTCAACACAACGAGGCAAGCTTCCTTATCACATCCATAATTTACCATCAACATTTACACGAGAGAACACTCTAATAACTCTTCACATTATACCCTTACTATTACTAACCTTAAACCCTAAAATAATCCTAGGCAACCTATACTGTAAATATAGTTTAACTAAAACATTAGATTGTGAGTCTAACATCAGAAGGATAGAAACTTCTTATTTACCTCTGAAGAAAGAACGCTGGAACTGCTAATTCCACATCCCCATAAATAACATTATGGCTTTCTTAGCTTTTATAGGATAGAAGTATTCCATTGGTCTTAGGAGCCAAAAAATTGGTGCAACTCCAAATAAAAGCAATAAACCTATTTACCTCTACATTCACTTTAACCTTAATATTACTTATACTCCCTATTCTAACACCCATAACAAACATTCATAAAAAACTACCTTACCCACACTATGTTAAAATTATTATCTCTTTATCTTTCTTTCTTAGCCTAATCCCAACAACTATTATATTATTCTACAACCATGAAGCCGTAGTCTCAAACTGAAATTGATTAACAATTCAATCTGTAAATATATCTTTCAATATTAAGCTTGACTATTTCTCAATCTTATTTATATCAGTAGCCCTGTTCGTCACGTGATCTATTATAGAATTCTCTATATGATACATACACTCTGACCCCCACATAAACAAATTTTTTAAATACCTGCTTTTATTTCTAATCACTATAATAATCTTAGTTACAGCAAACAACTTACTTCAACTCTTTATTGGCTGAGAGGGAGTGGGAATCATATCCTTTCTACTAATTGGGTGGTGATTCGGACGATCAGAAGCTAACACAGCAGCTATACAGGCAATCCTATACAACCGAATTGGAGATATTGGATTCATCATAACTATAGCATGGTTTATTACCAAATTTAATTCTTGAGAACTACAGCAAATTTTCGCAACACACGAAAAAACTAACTTCATACCAATACTAGGTCTACTAATAGCTGCAACCGGAAAATCAGCCCAGTTTGGTCTCCACCCTTGATTACCATCAGCTATAGAAGGCCCTACTCCGGTATCAGCTCTACTCCACTCAAGTACAATAGTTGTCGCAGGAATCTTTTTATTAATCCGATTCCATCCTATTACCCAAAACAATGAAATTATACTAACAATATGCCTATGCATAGGAGCTATTACCACTCTATTTACAGCTATCTGTGCTATCACTCAAAATGATATCAAAAAGATTGTCGCTTTCTCTACTTCAAGCCAACTAGGTCTGATAATAGTGACAATTGGCCTCAACCAACCACACCTAGCATTTCTACATATCTGCACTCACGCATTCTTCAAAGCAATACTCTTTCTATGCTCCGGATCAATCATCCACAGCCTAAGTGACGAGCAAGATATTCGAAAAATGGGAGGCTTATACAAAACCCTACCAATTACATCTTCTTCACTCATAATCGGAAGCCTAGCCCTCACAGGAACCCCTTTCCTCACAGGATTTTACTCAAAAGACCTAATCATCGAATCCGCAATCACGTCGTATACAAACGCCTGAGCCCTAACCGCCACCTTAATCGCCACACTCCTTACTGCTGTCTACAGCACACGAATCATCTTTTTTGCCCTTTTAAATAACCCTCGATTTAATTTTACACATAACATAAACGAAAACAACCCCTCAATAATTAACCCAATCAAACGACTAGCAGTGGGCAGTATCCTAGCAGGTTTCTTTATAACCTACAACATTCCCATCACAAATATCCCCCAAATAACAATACCCCAAAATATAAAAATCACAGCACTTTTTCTAACAACCTTAGGATTTACCATCGCCACAGAACTAAATTCAACCACCAAAAATCTAAAAATCAACTATTCCTCTAAACCCTCAAACTTCTCCAACATACTAGGCTACTTCCCCATAATTTCACACCGAATTTTCCCCTATATCAACTTACTCACAGGACAAAACCTAGCATCCTCAACAGTAGATTCCATTTGACTAGAAAAAATTACCCCTAAACACATCGCTACTGCACAAACAAAAGCATCCATACTAACCTCAACCCAGACAGGAGTATTAAAATTCTACTTTCTATCTTTTCTCATTACTATGACTTTAACAACCACCCTTCTAATCTAATTTGCACGAGTAATCTCAAGAACAACAAAAATACAAGTAAATAAAGACCACCCGGCCACAAATATTAATCAATAGTTATAACTATAAATTGCAGCTACCCCAGCAGGGTCTTCACTAAAAAATCCCACATTACCCCCCTCCGCATCATAAATTACCCACTCACCCATAGCATAACAATCAACTAGAACCTCAACATGCTCATATTTCACTCATCAGTACAACATGACAAATTCAGACAAAGCCCCTAAAAATAAAGAAAACCAAATAATAACGTTAGACCCCCATGCCTCAGGATACTGCTCCATAGCTATTGCAGTAGTATAAGCAAATACAACTATTATCCCCCCTAAATAAACTAAAAACACCACTAAACCTAGAAACGACCCACCACAACTCAAGACAATACCACACCCCACACCACCACTCACAACCAATGCTAATCCCCCATAAATAGGAGAAGGTTTCACTGAAAAACTAATAAAACCAATAACAAAAATAACACTAAAAAGATAAACAACATTTAAAATCATAATTCCCACATGGAATTTAACCACGACCAATGATATGAAAAACCATCGTTGTAATTCAACTATAAGAACCTACTAATGACCAACCTACGAAAATCTCATCCCCTAATCAAAATTATTAATCACTCTTTCATTGACTTACCTACCCCATCTAATATTTCAGCATGATGAAACTTCGGCTCCTTATTAGGTGCATGCTTAATTATTCAGATCATTACTGGTTTATTTTTAGCCATACACTACACTGCAGATACAACTACAGCCTTCTCATCTGTTACACACATTTGTCGAGACGTGAATTATGGTTGATTAATTCGATATGCACACGCCAACGGAGCATCAATATTTTTCATTTTCCTCTACTTTCACATCGGACGAGGAGTCTACTACGGATCTTATACTTTTACAGAAACCTGAAACATTGGAGTAATTCTACTGTTCACAGTAATAGCTACCGCCTTTATAGGGTACGTACTCCCCTGAGGTCAAATATCATTTTGAGGAGCAACGGTCATTACTAACCTACTCTCAGCTATTCCCTATATCGGCCCCACCCTCGTAGAATGAATCTGAGGGGGTTTTTCAGTGGACAAGGCAACCCTAACCCGATTCTTCGCCTTCCACTTTGTATTACCCTTTATTATTACAGCAATAGTTATAATTCACCTACTATTTCTCCACGAAACAGGGTCTAATAACCCCTCAGGATTAGACTCAAACTCTGACAAAATCCCATTCCACCCTTATTACACAATCAAAGACATCTTAGGTTTACTCTTCATACTAATAACCTTAATAACACTAATCTTATTTTCACCAGACCTTTTAGGAGACCCAGACAACTACACTCCTGCCAACCCACTCAACACACCCCCTCATATCAAACCAGAATGATATTTCCTCTTCGCATACGCAATTCTACGCTCCATCCCCAATAAACTAGGAGGAGTCCTAGCACTAGTTTTCTCAATTCTTATCCTAATATTATTCCCAATACTACACATATCCAAACAACGCAGCATAACATTCCGCCCTCTTAGCCAATGCTTACTATGAATCTTAGTATCAACCCTAATTATCCTAACTTGAATCGGAGGACAACCCGTAGAATACCCCTTTATTAAAATCGGCCAACTAGCATCAATCTTCTACTTTTGCATTATTTTAATCCTGATACCAACAACAAGCCTCATAGAAAACAAATTACTCAAATGAAGAGCCTTAGTAGTATAAAAATTACATTGGTCTTGTAAACCAAAAACGAAGCACTATTCTTCCTAAGACACAACTTAATCAAGAAAGAAGCAAACAGCCACACCACCAGTACCCAAAACTGACATTCTAATTAAACTATTTCCTGAACTAAATACATTCATAGAATGCAGCTTATGTACGTCGTGCATTAATGCCTCTCCCCATTAATATATGTAAAAAGTACATATATGTATAATAGTACATAGACCATTATATGTATAATCAACATTAAGTTCTTGCCCCCATGCATATAAGCATGTACATTTAACTAAGACGTGCATAATACATTACACCCTTTATCCCAATCTAACTCACAACAACACGAATATTACAATCCAACAAAAACGGTTAATCTTACATAAGACATACAAATGCGTGATATAGACATTAGCTCATCCTATTAAATAATCCTTGTCCATACGCCTATCCCTGTCCATTAGGAGTAGATTAATCAACATCCTCCGTGAAACCATCAACCCGCTAGACAGGTGTCACCCTCCTCGCTCCGGGCCCATTATACGTGGGGGTAGCTAGAGTGAAACTTTATCAGACATCTGGTTCTTTCTTCAGGGCCATAAAAATAAATTCGCTCATTCGTTCCTCTTAAATAAGACATCTCGATGGATGACGGGTCTACTGGAAAGAAACCAGCAATGTCTCTAATTCAATACATTTGGTAACTTTTTAATTTTAGGGATGCTGTGACTCAGCATAGCCGTCAAGGCATGAACGCGTCCAATTCTATTGTAGCTGGACTTATTAGTCAGTACCCTTGGCCCGCATAATAAAAATCCCGTAAGACATTCTTTTAATGCTAGAAGGACATAGACTAAATTTAACGACTCATACACGTATACACACACGCATACACGTATACACACACGCATACACGTATACACACACGCATACACGTATACACACACACATACACGTATACACACACACATACACGTATACACACACACATACACGTATACACACACGCATACACGTATACACGTATACACACACGTATACACGTATACACACACGTATACACGTATACACACACGTATACACGTATACACACACGTATACACGTATACACACACGTATACACGTATACACGCACGTATACACGTATACACGCACGTATACACGTATACACACACGCATACACGTATACGCGTACGTATTTATTAACCAATAAGTATCTTTTAACAAACCCCCCTTACCCCCCGTAAAAATTACAAATAAAATACACAGAGGCCTTTTTCCCCTGTGCACCGCACTTAATATCTTGCCAAACCCCAAAAACAAAAAACTGAGTGCAAAAATGTAAAAATTCACGCCATCCGATACTATTCTTATAGGGTGTAAAAAATAAAATTTTACCCTCATGTCAGTACAACATGCAACATATTTTTCATAGAATGCTTTTTCACCTGTAAACCAGTTTTAACTAATATTAAGTCTATTTACACTGCTTACATAG